GTTATCGTAGCTTAAAGGAAAGCATGACACTGAAGATGTCAAGACAGGCCCTCACAAAGACCTCGACAGCACAAAGGTTTGGTCCTGGCCTTACTATCAGCTCTAGTCAGAATTACACATGCAAGTATCCGCGCCCCTGTGAGGATACCCACAACCTCCTGAGTGGAGAAGTGGAGTCGGCATCAGGCACTCCCTGCTTAGGGTCAAGATTAGCCCAAGACGCCTTGTTAAGCCACACCCCCAAGGGTAATCAGCAGTGATAAACTTTAAGCCATGAGCGAAAGCTTTACTTAGTCAAGACTAAAAGGGCCGGTAAAACTCGTGCCAGCAACCGCGGTTATACGGGGGGCCCAAGTTGATAGGCTTCGGCGCAAAGGGTGGTTAGGGAAACAAGAATACTAAAGTTGAAGACCCTCAAGGCCGTGATACGTCATCTCGAGAGGACGAAGCTCAATTGCGAAGGTAACTTTATTAGACCTGAAGCCACGAAAGCTGAGGAACAAACTGGGATTAGATACCCCACTATGCTCAGCCATAAACATAGATAGAATTTAACTATTTCTGTCCGCCTGGGGACTACGGACAGCGGTCTAAAAACCAAAGGACTTGGCGGTGCTTTATATCCACCTAGAGGAGCCTGTTCTGTAACCGATGATCCCCGTTAAACCTCACCCTCCCTTGCTTAATCAACCTATATACCGCCGCCGTCAGCTCACCCTGAGAAGGAAAAATCGTGGGCGCAACTGGCACTGCCCAAAACGTCAGGTCGAGGTGTAGTAAATGGGAGGGGATTCGGATGGGCTACATTTGCTGTCTGCAGCAAACACGGATATCTTATTGAAACATAAGGTTGAAGGAGGATTTAGTTGTAAGCGGAAAATAGAGTGTTCCGCTGAAACCGGCCCTGAAGTGCGTACATACCGCCCGTCACCCTCGCTGAGCCTTAGACGATCGTAAATAACCCGCTTTTAAGAATACCAAGGGAGGAAAGTCGTAACATGGTAAGCGTACCGGAAGGTGCGCTTGGACAAACACAGGACGTAGCTAAGACAACGCATAGCGTCTCCCTTACACCGAGAAGTCATCCGTTCAAGTCGGATCGGCCTGATGCTAAACAGCTAGCCCAACCAATTAAAAGCAACAGCCACATTTAATTAACCCCACATACCCATAATATCTGCCCTAAAACATTTTCCCTCTCTAGTATGGGCGACAGAAAGAGACCCAGGAGCTATAGAGACAGTACCGCAAGGGAAGGCTGAAAGAGAGATGAAATAGGACAATCAAGCAAGGAAAAGCAGAGCTTAAGCCTCGTACCTTTTGCATCATGAGTCAACTAGTATAAGCAAGCGAGGCGCGCCACAGTTTGCCCCCCCGAAACGAAGTGAGCTACTCCAGGACAGCCTTTTTACAAGGGCCAACCCGTCTCTGTGGCAAAAGAGTGGGAAGATCCTCGAGTAGAAGTGAAACGCTTACCGAACTTCGTTATAGCTGGTTGCCTGGGAAATGAATATTAGTTCAGCCCCTTATATTCTTACACTCCCCAAGGAAATTACCAGAATGTAGGACAGCTAAAGACATAAAGGGAGTTATTCAAAGGGGGTACAGCCCCTTCGAATTAAGACACAACTTTCTAAGGTGGTTAAGGATTATACACACTTATAAGGGTAATACCATAGTGGGCCTGAAAGCAGCCATCTATTAAGAAAGCGTTATAGCTCAAGCGCAAAAGCAACCCATACATGCCAGTAAAACTATCCAAAACCCCGTCACGGACCAGGCCTTTCCACAGAGTGGAAGGGAATATGCTGATATGAGTAACAAGAGACCCCACGTCTCTCCCAGCATATGTGTAAATCGGCGCGGACTAGCCACCGAAAATTAACGGCCCCAATCAATGAGGGTAATGAATCACAGTAGATCATCTGGAAAATCAATCATTACTATCCCGTTACCCCTACACTGGTATGCCCGAAGGAGGACTAAAAGAGAAAGAAGGAACTCGGCAAACTAATTAAGCCTCGCCTGTTTACCAAAAACATCGCCTCTTGCTAAAACCTAGAATAAGAGGTCCAGCCTGCCCAGTGACACTATGTTTAACGGCCGCAGTATATTAACTGTGCGAAGGTAGCGCAATCACTTGTCTTTTAAATGAAGGCCTGTATGAAAGGCGTAACGAGGGCTTAACTGTCTCCTTTTTCAGGTCAGTGAAATTGATCTCCCCGTGCAGAAGCGGGGATTAACACGTAAGACGAGAAGACCCAGTGGAGCTTGAGACAACAGGGCAGCCCATATCACCAGCCTTTTAAGGAGCTCAAGCTTGCTTGGATCCTGCCCCAATGTCTTCGGTTGGGGCGACCATGGAGGAAACCCAACCCCCATGTAGACTGGGACCCCCCTGGAAGACATCTCTACCAAACCTTAGTACTCCTAGAAACTAGAGGCACTGCTCCAATTAACGGAATATTCGACTAACATTGATCCGGGACAACCCGATCAACGAAATAAGTTACCCCTGGGATAACAGCGCAATCCCCTCCCAGAGTCCATATCGCCGAGGGGGTTTACGACCTCGATGTTGGATCAGGACATCCTAATGGTGCAACCGCTATTAAGGGTTCGTTTGTTCAACGATTAATAGTCCTACGTGATCTGAGTTCAGACCGGAGCAATCCAGGTCAGCTTCTATCTACGCTGCACTTTCCTCTATTACAAAAGGACCGAAAAAAGGGGGCCCATGTTTTATAGTAAGCCCAACCCCTATTAGGTGAAGACATCTAAACCTTGAAGGGAGTGCATAAACTTTGTGCTTAAACATAAGCCGGCTGGGGTGGCAGAGTAGGCAATAATGCGAGGGGCCTAAGACCCTTAGACAAGGGTTCAAATCCCTTCCCCAACTCATGACTAGTCTTCACATACTGATAACGTATCTTGCCAACCCTTTGGCACTCTTAGTATCAGTCCTGCTCGCCGTAGCATTTCTGACTCTTGTCGAACGGAAAGTCCTAGGGTACATACAACACCGTAAGGGCCCCAATGTCCTTGGCCCCCATGGCATCCTTCAGCCTGTCGGCGACGGAGTTAAACTATTCATTAAAGAGCCCATTCGCCCCTCAGCCTCTTCCCAAGGCCTCTTCATCTTTACACCACTACTAGGCCTAGGTCTTGCCCTGGTGCTTTGAACCCCTCTACCGCTCCCTTACCCTTTAGTAGATCTTAACCTCAATGTGCTTTTTGTGCTTGCTCTTTCCAGCCTTGCTGTCTACTCCATCCTGGGCGCTGGCTGGGCATCTAACTCTAAATATGCTCTCATAGGCGCCCTCCGAGCCGTAGCTCAAACTATCTCATACGAGGTCAGCCTGGGACTGATTATCCTCTCCGTCGTGGTCTTTTCTGGTGGTTTCTCCATACAAATTTTTACCACAGCCCAACAAAACACTTGACTCCTTCTCCCAGCCCTTCCCCTTGCCTGTATATGGTTTGTATCTTCCCTGGCCGAGACCAACCGAACCCCCTTTGACTTAACGGAAGGGGAATCTGAACTTGTCTCGGGCTTCAATGTGGAATACGCGGCTGGCCCCTTTGCCCTATTCTTTCTTGCAGAGTATGCTAACATCCTTTTCATGAGCGCTTTTACTGCAACTCTGTTTCTGGGAACAACATACCAGCCAGGCGAACACTCCACTAATATCGCCTTCATCGTAATTAAACTGACTGCCTTCGCAATGGTGTTCCTCTGAATTCGAGCATCCTACCCCCGATTCCGCTACGACCAGCTCATGCACCTGACCTGAAAGTCTTTCCTCCCTCTTACGCTAGCCTTTTTAACGTGACACTTAGCTGTCCCGGTCAGCATAGCCTTCCTTCCACCACTTCCTTAACCCCCACGGAGACGTGCCCGAGTGAGATAGGGAACACCTTGATAGGGTGCTTTACGGGGGTTAAACTCCCTCCGGCTCCATTCGACCTAGTAAGATAAGCTAATCAAGCTGTTGGGCCCATACCCCAATCATKYMGGTGAAACCCCTGCTTTTACTGATGAGCCCCTATATCCTATGTACACTTCTAGCAAGTATTGGACTCGGCACCACTATTACCGTTACCAGCTCACACTGACTCCTTGCTTGGATAGGCCTCGAGATTGGTACGTTAGCCATAGTGCCTTTGATAGCCCGCAGCCACCAGCCCCGGGCCGTAGAGGCGGCTGTCAAATACTTTATTGCTCAAGCTACAGCTGCGGCCACACTTCTTTTAGCTGCAGCAACAAACGCCTGATTTACCGGCGAGTGGGATATTTGCCAGGCGTCTAATCCTGTCTCGGCCGCCCTAGCTGTCGCAAGCCTCGCCTTTAAACTCGGTATGGCCCCCCTACATCTCTGACTCCCCGAGGTACTTCAGGGTTTGGACCTCCCTACCGGCTGGGTCCTCTCTACCTGGCAGAAGATCGCACCCTTTGTTCTTCTCACCCAACTCCAGGCCTCCTGCAGTACGCCTGTAGTAATTGCCTTGGGTGTTACCTCTATCCTTGTCGGGGGCTGAGGCGGACTTAACCAAACCCAGCTCCGTAAAGTGATCGCTTATTCATCCATCGCCCACTTGGGTTGGATGGTGCTAGTTGTTCAATTTTCACCCAACCTCTCCCTATTTGCCCTAATGATCTATATCGTTTTAACTTCGTCCCTTTTCCTAGCACTCACTCTTAATGCAGTCACAGATATGAACTCTCTGGCCATTTCTTGATATAAAGCCCCCGGCCTAACTGCTGTCACCCCACTTATCCTCCTCTCCCTTGGGGGACTTCCCCCTCTAACCGGCTTTGGGCCGAAGTGAATAATCTTGTTAGAGCTCAGCCGCCAAGGCCTGCTTGCTGTCGCCACCCTAGTAGCTATCTCCTCCCTTCTCAGCCTGTACTTCTACCTACGAGTCTCATACAACGCCGCCCTTACCATGCCTCCCAATAGCCTACCCAGCACCAGCCCCCCACGATTCCAAACTCAACAAAAGTCTTTCCCTCTCGCCCTCTCTACTATCATATCTCTGGGCCTATTACCCCTTATGCCGGCCCTCACGGTCCTCCTCCTCCAATAAAAGGCGCTTAGGTTAGCATAAACCGAGGGCCTTCAAAGCCCTAATCGAAGGTGAAACTCCTTCAGCCCCTGCCCCACTAGATAGGCAGGCTTCGACCCTGCGAACTCTTAGTTAACAGCTAAGCACCCAAACCAGCGGGCATCTATCTACTTCCCCGCCTTATTAGGCGAGTAAAAGGCGGGGAAGCCCCCCCCCCGACTACCTGTGGCAACAACGCGTTGATTTTTCTCCACGAATCATAAGGACATTGGTACTCTATACCTAGTATTTGGTGCGTTAGCAGCAATAGTAGGGACCGCACTAAGCATTCTAATTCGAGCGGAACTAGCCCAACCCGGGCCCCTTCTGTGCGATGATCAAATGTATAATGTTATCGTCACCGCACATGCATTTGTCATGATTTTCTTTATGGTTATGCCTATCTTAATTGGTGGATTTGGCAATTGACTGGTCCCCTTGATGGTAGGGGCCCCTGACATAGCATTCCCTCGTATGAACAATATAAGCTTCTGACTTCTTCCACCCTCTTTCCTTCTCCTCATCGCTTCCTCCGGGGTAGAAGTAGGGGTTGGCACTGGATGAACGGTTTACCCTCCCCTATCCGGGAATCTTGCACATGCCGGAGCATCTGTTGACCTTGCCATCTTTTCGCTTCATCTTGCTGGTATCTCCTCCATTTTAGGTGCTATTAACTTTATTACAACCATTGCAAATATGAAACCCCCAATCATAGCAATGTTCCAACTCCCTCTGTTCGTCTGGTCAGTTTTAGTCACCGCTATTCTGCTGCTCCTTTCACTCCCAGTCCTAGCAGCTGGAATCACTATGCTACTAACAGACCGAAACTTTAACACCACTTTCTTCGATCCTGCGGGAGGTGGAGACCCTATCCTCTACCAACACCTGTTCTGATTCTTTGGGCACCCCGAGGTTTATATTCTAATTCTGCCCGGGTTCGGGATGATCTCGCATATTGTAGCATACTACTCGGGGAAAAAAGAGCCCTTCGGGTACCTGGGTATGGTCTGAGCAATAGTGGCGATTGGGGTACTAGGGTTTATCGTCTGGGCGCATCACATGTTTACCGTAGGAATAGATGTTGATACTCGAGCCTACTTCACAGCAGCTACCATAATTATTGCCGTCCCCACTGGTATTAAAGTCTTTAGCTGATTAGCAACACTCCACGGTGGACTAATCAAGTGGGAAACTCCAATGCTTTGAGCCCTTGGGTTCATTTTCCTGTTTACGGTAGGCGGCCTTACAGGAATTATCCTGGCCAACTCATCCCTGGATATTGTACTCCACGATACTTACTACGTAGTTGCCCACTTCCACTACGTTCTATCAATAGGAGCCGTCTTCGCCATCGTAGCTGGCCTCCTCCACTGGTTCCCGCTATTCACAGGCTACACTCTCAACCCCTCTCTGACAAAAGCCCACTTCGGACTGATGTTTGCAGGAGTGAACCTAACATTCTTCCCACAACATTTCCTAGGCCTCGCCGGGATACCCCGCCGATACGCAGATTACCCTGATGCATATACGCTTTGAAATGTCGTATCTTCGCTCGGGTCACTAGTTTCTCTCGTTGCTGTCGTAATGCTCCTCTTTATTATCTGAGAGGCATTTAGTGCCAAGCGTGAGGTTGTAGCTGTCCGGCTTGAAGAGCATAACATCGAGTGACTTCACGGTTGCCCTCCCCCATTCCACACATTTGAGGAGCCAGCTTTCGTCCAAGTCATTATGAAGGACTAGTTTAGACTGAGGCATCATAAACTCCTTTACCAGGACGACGTCGTAGGTTGAATCCTCGGTGCCTCCAAATTTATGGCATACCCCATACAGCTTGGATTACAAGACGCAGCCTCACCTATAATGGAAGAGTTACTAAAGTTCCATGACTACGCATTAATGACGGTCTTAGTTATCAGCGCAATCGTACTTTATATTATGTTCCTCGTAGTGAGCAGTGACTTCACCGACAAACTAGTGCTTGATTCACAACGAATTGAGACTGTCTGAACCATCCTTCCCGCCTTAGTTCTGGTAGCTGTTGCCATCCCTTCACTTCGGCTCCTTTACTATATAGACGAAAACAATGATCCCCAAATGACTGTCAAAGCCGTCGGCCACCAATGATACTGAACGTATGAATACACAGACTTTGAAGGGATTGAATTTGACGCCTACATGGTCCCCACTTCAGACCTCGCGCCCGGTAATTTCCGTCTTTTGGAGACAGACAACCGCATGGTCACCCCAAGTAAGGCAACCGTTCGTATGCTTGTAACGTCGGAAGATGTTATCCACTCATGAGCCCTCCCCGCCTTCGGCGTCAAAGTGGATGCCGTCCCCGGGCGACTTAATCAAACAAGTTTTATGGCACAGCGCCCAGGTGTCTTTTATGGACAATGTTCAGAGATTTGCGGCGTAAACCATAGCTTCATGCCTATTGTGGTAGAGACCACCCCCGTCGACCACTTTGAGGTCTGATCCATATTCTTCGCAAGTGAAGGATCGTTAAGAAGCTTAAAAGTACAAGCGCCAGCCTTTTAAGCTGGTGATGGTGACTAACGCCCGCCCTTAGCGACATGCCTCAGCTCAATCCCTCACCATGATTTTTAATTCTGGTATTTTCATGATTAGTTTTCCTGACTATTATCCCCAACAAGTTGTTAAGCCACACTACCCCTAACGAATTCGAGGCCAAAGACGCACAGTTTTCCACAGAACTTACGTGATTCTGACCATGACCTTAAGCTTATTTGACCAGTTCCAATCCCCTGTGTTTCAGGGGATTCCCCTCATCGCTCTAGCTATTGCCCTCCCATGGGCCCTTTACCCCACGTCCACAGGTCGATGAATGGCTAACCGCCTCCTTACTGCCCAAACTTGATTCTTAAACCGGTTCACTAATCATCTCTTCTTACCTATAAACACTCCAGGACACAAGTGAGCAGGACTGTTCGCCCCCCTCATAGTGTTCTTATTAACAATGAATGTATTAGGCCTCCTCCCTTACACATTTACGCCTACGACTCAACTATCATTGAACATGGGACTGGCTTTCCCCCTGTGGCTAGCTACAGTGATCGTTGGATTTCGAACACAACCAGCCCACGCCCTGGCACATGTCCTCCCCGAGGGGACCCCCACACCCCTCATCCCAGTTCTTATTATCATCGAATCAATCAGCCTGCTTATTCGCCCTATTGCCCTGGGGGTACGATTGACAGCAAATCTCACTGCGGGCCACCTCTTGATGCAACTCATTGGTACCGCTGCATTCGTACTCATACCTTCGATAACCACGGTAGCCCTGCTAACAATGGGCCTTCTGTTATTACTTACCCTGCTAGAAATTGCTGTGGCCATAATCCAGGCGTACGTATTTGTGCTCCTCGTAAGCCTATACCTGCAAGAAAACGTATAATGGCCAGCCAAGCACACCCCTACCATATAGTCGACCCCAGCCCCTGACCCCTCACGGGCGCCATCGCTGCTCTCCTGATAACTTCGGGCCTCGCAATCTGACTTCATTTCCACTCCACAGTCCTCATAAACTTAGGGACTCTTTTATTAATTCTTACAGTCTTCCAGTGGTGGCGAGATGTCGTTCGAGAAGGCACATTTCAAGGTCACCACACACCCCCAGTTCAAAAGGGCCTCCGGTACGGGATAATCCTCTTCATCACATCTGAAGTCCTCTTCTTTCTAGGATTCTTCTGGGCTTTCTTCCACTCCAGCTTAGCCCCCACTGGCGAACTAGGAGGGATTTGGCCCCCCTCAGGAATCACCCCCCTTGACCCGTTCGGAGTCCCTCTTTTAAATACCGCCGTCCTTCTAGCGTCCGGAGTTACTGTTACATGGGCTCACCATAGTATCATAGAAGGAGAACGGAAACCAGCCATCCAATCCCTTGCCCTTACTATCCTTCTAGGGGGCTACTTCACGTTTCTCCAAGGATTAGAATATCACGAAGCACCTTTCTCCGTGGCAGATGGAGTGTACGGCTGCACATTCTTTGTAGCTACAGGTTTTCATGGTCTTCATGTACTAATTGGTACAACTTTCCTAGCGGTGTGCCTCCTACGACAGATTCAACACCACTTCACCTCTAGTCACCACTTTGGGTTCGAAGCGGCCGCCTGATACTGACACTTTGTAGACGTCGTGTGACTGTTCCTGTACGTCTCAATCTACTGGTGAGGTTCCTAATTTCTTTAGTATTAATGTACATATGACTTCCAATCATAAAGTCCCGGCTAACCCCGGGGAGAAATAATGAACCTGCTCCTTGCCACTGCGTCTATAGCCGCCACCTTATGCGTCATTCTGGGGCTCATTTCTTTCTGACTTCCTGTTATTAACCCTGACTCAGAAAAGATTTCAGCATATGAGTGCGGGTTCGACCCAATGGGTTCAGCTCGCCTCCCCTTCTCCGTTCGATTCTTTTTAGTAGCTATCCTATTCCTCCTATTTGACCTTGAGATTGCGCTCCTCCTCCCAGTCCCCTGGGGGAGCCACCTAAATCCACCATTCACCACTTTTACATGAGCAACTGCGGTCATTTTATTGTTAACCCTGGGCTTAGCATATGAGTGGGCCCAAGGTGGCCTGGAGTGAGCGGAGTAGGCATCTAGTTTAAATAAAACCCTTGATTTCGGCTCAAATATTTGTGGTTAAAATCCGCAGCTGCCTAATGACCCCAACTCAGTTTGCTTTCTCCACAGCCTTCACCCTTGGGTTAGCAGGGGTGGCAATCCACCGAAGTCACCTCCTGTCAGCCCTCTTATGTCTCGAGGGCATGATGCTGTCCCTTTACATTGCGCTCTCAGTCTGGGTGCTTCAGCTTAATACTACAATCTTCTCCCCAGCTCCTATAGTCCTCTTGGCATTTTCCGCCTGTGAAGCAGGCGTAGGGCTCGCTCTTCTAGTTGCCACTGCTCGGACACACGGCACCGATCATACACAAAGCATAAATATCTTAAAATGCTAAAAATCCTAGTCCCGACTCTTATGCTAATCCCCACAATCTGATTCTCTAGCCCCAAGTGGCTATGGACCACATCGGCTGTGCACGGCTTTCTTATTGCAACCCTAAGCCTGAGCTGAATAAACAACTGCTCTATAACCGGGTATACCGCGGTAAGCCGGCTCTTCGCCATCGACAATCTCTCCACTCCGCTGCTTGTCCTGTCATGCTGGCTCCTTCCGTTGATAATTCTAGCGAGCCAAAACCACACTAAGGGAGAACCAATCCGCCGCCAACGCCTCTTCATCTCCGTCATTGTAGCCTTGCAGGTCTTTCTAATTCTAGCATTCAGTGCAAACGAACTAATTATGTTCTACCTCATGTTCGAAGCCACCCTTATCCCAACGCTAATTCTCATCACACGATGAGGTAGTCAGGCAGCCCGGCTCGCATCTGGGGACTACTTCTTACTCTACACCCTGTTTGGCTCCCTGCCACTCCTAGTTGTTCTATTGGCTCTTGCGGAGAAGGGAGGCACTTTGTCCCTGATTACCCCACATCTAACCGACTCAGTGAACTATATCACCCTCACCCATAAACTTTGGTGACTGGGAGCTATGCTAGCTTTTTTCGTGAAGATACCACTATACGGCGTCCACCTTTGGCTTCCTAAGGCTCATGTAGAAGCCCCAATCGCAGGATCTATGGTCCTAGCTGCAGTTCTTCTAAAGCTCGGCGGGTATGGAATAATTCGCATGCTGCCGTTTCTGGAACCCATTAGTAAGCATATAGTCTACCCCTTTATTCTGATAGCCCTATGGGGTGTAGTTATGACAAGTTCCGTCTGCCTTCGTCAGGCTGATCTTAAGTCTCTAATCGCATACTCCTCCGTCAGTCACATGGGCCTGGTTATTGGTGCTATTCTTCTCCAGACCCCCTGGGGAATGGCAGGCGCTACTGCACTAATGATCGCCCACGGGCTGACATCGTCCGCTTTATTCTGTCTCGCCAATACAAACTACGAACGAACCCACAGCCGAGTGATAGTCCTAGCCCGAGGCCTCCAGGTCTTTTTACCACTTATGGGCACCTGATGACTCTTTGCTTCAGTGGCAAATCTAGGCCTCCCGCCCCTACCCAACCTAATAGGAGAGTTACTAATTATCACTTCATTATTCGCATGGTCGCCTTGAACCATCCTTTTCACTGGCCTCGGAACCTTAATTACAGCTGCTTACTCCCTCAATATGTATCTAGTAACACAGCGAGGCGCTGCACCCGAACATCTTGAGAAACTATCACCCTCTCACACCCGAGAACACTTCCTAATCCTCCTCCACCTAGCCCCTCTCCTCCTCCTGATACTCAAACCTGAACTAATCTGGGGGCTAGCCTTCTGCAGGCATAGTTTAACTAAAATATTAGATTGTGATTCTAAAGAAAGACGTTAGACTCGTCTTGCCCGCCGAGAGAGGCTCGCAGCAATGAGGACTGCTAATCTTCACCACTTTGGTTGGACCCCAAAGCTCACTCGCAAGTGCTCCTGAAGGATAACAGCTAATCCRCTGGTCTTAGGAACCAGGAACTCTTGGTGCAAATCCGAGCAGTAGCTATGTTCTATGCCGGCAATATTGCTTTTTCTGTTTATGTTATCGTCTTCGGGTTACTAGTTTACCCGTTAATTTTCCCTTGCTACCCTGACCCTCACAGCTGGGGAGGGGCATCCCCTCACGTCAAAACCGCAGTCAAATCAGCATTTTTAATCAGCCTGTTCCCTCTCTTCTTGTTCCTAGATCAGGGAGTTCAAGAGATTGCAACCGTATTCATTTGGTCCCCCATGGGCCCCTTTGACTTAGTCGTCAATTTTAAGTTTGACTTCTACTCCGCTGTTTTTATCCCCATTGCCCTCTACGTCACATGGTCTATTCTGGAGTTCACGCTTTGGTATATACACGACGACCCTAACGTCAATCTATTTTGCAAGTATCTGCTAATCTTCCTTATTGCAATAATTATCCTGGTCACCGCAAATAACATGTTCCAACTATTTGTAGGGTGGGAGGGAGTTGGTATCCTCTCATTCCTTTTAATTGGGTGATGAGGCTCCCGAGCCGACGCCAACACAGCAGCCCTCCAAGCGGTCATCTACAACCGAGTTGGGGATGTTGGGTTAATTTTTGCCATAGCATGATTTACTAAAAATCTTAACTCTTGGGAGTTACACCAGATCTTTGCCGCTGCCAAAGGCACCGATCTGACCTACCCACTCATAGGCCTAATTCTTGCGGCCACCGGCAAGTCAGCCCAATTTGGTCTCCACCCATGACTGCCGGCGGCTATAGAGGGGCCAACTCCTGTCTCAGCACTCCTCCACTCTAGCACTATGGTCGTAGCTGGGATCTTCCTTCTCATCCGCGTGAGCCCCCTCATCCAAGACAACAGCACAGCCCTTACAACCTGCCTGTGTCTGGGAGCACTAACCACTTTTTTCACAGCTCTTTGCGCACTAACCCAGAATGATATCAAGAAAATCGTAGCGTTTTCGACTTCCAGCCAGCTGGGTTTAATAATGGTCGCCATTGGAATTAGCCAACCTCAGCTTGCATTTTTCCATATTTGTACCCACGCTTTCTTTAAGGCTATACTATTTCTATGCTCCGGCTCTATTATCCACAGTCTTAATGACGAACAGGACATCCGAAAAATGGGGGGCTTGCTGTACCTGGCACCCGTAACCTCTGCGTGTATAGCAATTGGAAGTCTTGCTCTGGCAGGAACCCCATTCCTAGCAGGATTCTATTCCAAGGACGCGATTATCGAAGCATTAAATACCTCCCAAGTGAATGCATGAGCACTAGCTCTTACCCTCTTTGCCACATCCCTAACCGCCGTCTACAGCGTGCGACTAGTCTACTACGTCCTCATGGGGTACCCTCGATTTGCTACCATATCTCCTATCAATGAGAACAACCCCAACGTGATCAACCCTATCAAGCGACTAGCCTGAGGAAGCATCATTGCAGGGCTTTTAATCATCTCAAACATTGCAACTAATAAAACCCCTGTCATGACCATACCACTCTCTCTCAAGTTAGCAGCCCTTGCCGTGACTATACTTGGCCTTCTAGTCGGCCTCCAACTAGGCTTTATGAGCGGCGGCCCAAAAAAATATGCCTATATCATGAAACTCCATAACTTCGCAGCACTACTAGGTTACTTCCCCACCCTAGTGCACCGAGGTGTATCTTCCTTGGCCCTAACACTAGGTCTAATTATCGCCGCTCAAATCGTAGATATAGCATGGCTAGAAAAAATTGCCCCTAAAGCTGCCTCCGCCCTTAATAAACCCGCCGCCTCTTGGGTAAGTAACCTACAGCGTGGCGCTATTAAGGCATTCTTGGCCTTCTTCTTAGTCTCTGCCCCAGCCATGCTCTTCATCATGAGTTACTAGGGCGACAGCCTATGTACACCCCCCCCCCCCCCCCAACTTTAATGGCCAGCATACGAAAGACCCACCCCGCCCTCAAGGCCGTAAACGGTGCCCTAATTGACCTTCCTGCTCCACCAAATCTTTCGGTTTGGTGAAACTTTGGCTCTCTGCTAGGATTATGCTTAGTGACTCAAATTGGCACTGGACTATTCTTGGCCATGCACTACACCCCTGATGTAGACATGGCCTTTTCTTCTGTTGTTCACATTACCCGAGACGTCAACAATGGTTGACTTATCCGCAACCTTCACGCTAACGGAGCATCCTTCTTTTTCATCTGCATTTACATTCACATCGGACGAGGGATCTACTATGGCTCATACCTCTATAAAGAAGCGTGGAATGTTGGAGTAGTACTGCTCCTCCTCGTCATGATAACAGCGTTTGTAGGCTACGTACTCCCCTGAGGACAGATGTCATTCTGAGGAGCAACTGTAATTACCAACATACTATCCGCAATCCCCTTTCTGGGGGGCGACCTTGTTCAATGGATCTGAGGGGGGTTCTCTGTAAGCAACGCCACTTTAACTCGATTCTTTACCTTCCATTTTATCATCCCCTTCATCATCCTCGCCGCAACACTTGTTCACCTGCTATTTCTACACGAAACAGGGTCTAACAACCCCACAGGCATCAGCTCTGACTACCTCAAGATCTCTTTTCACCCCTACTATGTTTACAAGGACCTTTTAGGATTTGCGGTTTTTGCGACAATCCTTGGAACTGTAGCACTGTTGTATCCCTACTACCTGGGGGACCCCGACAACTTTACCCCCGCAAACCCCCTGGTCACTCCAGCACACATTAAGCCCGAGTGATACTTCCTGTTTGCCTATGCCATCCTGCGATCTATCCCCAACAAGCTCGGCGGGGTTATTGCACTGGTTTCTTCTATCCTTGTTCTACTAGTTGTGCCCCAGATTCACAATTCAAAACAGCGGGGCCTGATGTTCCGCCCCCTTTCACAACTGACATTCTGATTTCTGGTCGGGGACGTGATTATTCTAACATGAATTGGAGCAATACCCGTAGAGGACCCTTTCATCCTTATCGGCCAAGTTGCCTCAGCTGCATACTTTCTTATCTTCTTGGTGTTTATACCACTGGCCGCCTGAGCCGAAAATAAAATAGTTGAAGCGGTCTTGAGCGAGTGCATCGGTAGCTCAGGCACTAGAGCGTCGGCCTTGTAAGCCGAATGACGGGGGCTTGGAACCCCCTCGATGCCTGCGACCCTACCCTTTGGGGGGGGGGTAGGGGGGGGGAGTGGTTATAAAACATAGTGCCAGAGGCACTATGTATAATAAGCATTGGTTTATTTTAAACAATTTAGTCTTCCATTAATCAAAGTATATTGGACTAGAGACAGAGTAGTGCAAATATAAATTCTCATGAACTCAAACATATATACCAAGTCTCCAGCACCTCCGCAGCTCAAAGAAGTTGCTCAGTAAGAACCGACCATCTCGAATAAAGAGTATAATCGTTTATTGATGGTCAGGGACAACTATCGTGGGGGTAACACACAGTGAACTATTCCTGGCATCTGGTTCCTATTTCAGGGCCATGGACTGAAGTAGTCCCCATCGATCGACTGACGCTTGCATTGGTTAATGGTGGAGACCATTATAATAACACACCCAACTAGCAGGGCACTCATTCTAAGGGACATATGGTAGTCTTTTTTTATTTTTCCTTTCACAAACATGTCAAGTGTAAGCTCACAAAATAATGGAAAGTGAACATGATGCCCCGGGACACATGTTGAATGAATAAAAGACATAGCCGGACAACCACATTAAACTATATCAGGTGCATACGTTGTGGTCTGAACCTTCATCAACCTCTCCTTCGGTACCCCCCCCCCCCCCCAAAAAGGGAATATATTAATAGAAAACCCAGTGTTAGAAAGATGGGGGTTGAACCCAACCTGAAGAGATCAAAACTCTTAGTGCTTCCTATACACTACTCTCTACCCAACCCCTAAAGCCTGCCGAGGACTATCCGACATCTCTTGCATGCAAAGCAAGTGCTTTAATTAAGCTAAGGCCTTGTGAGCCAAGTCTCGGCAGGATCTTCTCCTGCTTCTCTAGATTTGCAGTCTAATGTGATGACACCCCAAGACTGGAGGGGAGAGGAATCTAACCTCTATCAATGGAACTACAACCCACAGCTTCACATTCAGCCACCCCCCCCCCCCGAGGAAGGAGGGATTCTAACCCCCATTAATTGATTTCAAGTCAACCACATATTCTGTCTGTCACATCCTTGGGGCGACCTCTAGGAAAACGCTTAAGAAGTCGTACTGCAAGATACTAGTAAAAAAATTACACGGCGATGTCGATGCCGGATTTCGAGTTAAAACCTCGAGTTTCTTAAACCGCCCGGAGAGCTCCTCGCGATACCCCACGAGTCAGCTCAAGGACTCCAAATAACGTTAATAATAAAGCCAATACCCCAACCAACAGCAGCCCGCCTCCTGCTCCATACATGACCCCTACACCTGCCGTGTCGGCCCGGTCTAGCAATAGCATAGACCCCTCCTCACATGTTACCCAAGATGCCTCATACCACCCTCCATAAAGTACCCCTGAAACCAACGCTGTAATTAGCCCTAAGCCGAGGGTCTTAGTCCACACAGACCAGCTTCCCCAAGCCTCTGGGTAAGGCTCAGCAGCCAGGGCAACAGAATAGGCAAATACCACCAGTATCCCCCCTACGTAAATTATTAATAAGACCAAAGATAAAAATGATCCTCCATACGAGGCTAATACTCCACACCCCACTACAGCTACAACTACCAAGCCAAGGGCAGCAAAGTAGGGCGAGGGGCTGGAAGCGATGCCTACCAGACCTAAAACTAAGAAAAATAAGCTTAATCATATCAGCAGCGTCATAGTTCCTGCTAGGTCTTCCACCTAGACTAGTGATACGAAAAACCACCGTTGTAATTCAACTACAGTAACCAACCAACCTCAAAGGGAAGAGTATTTAACTCCTACCCCTAGCTCCCAAAGCTAGGATTCTCGCATTAAACTACCCCTTGAAAGGAAACCTTGATATAATTAAATTAATATATATTCTTACAAGTTTTATTATATAAACCTTTATTATAATAAATTTATCGCTTTTCATCTTTACAATTTAATCAATATATAATATTGAATTAAACTTATTATGTTTTTCTGGTGTGGTATTAAATTAAGTTTATTACATTTTTATTCGTACAAAACTAAATTAAACTAATTATGCTTTTTTACGTATAGTAATAAGCGAAATTTGTTCGTTTTTATTAATATAGAATTGATGCAATGAACCCA